TCAGCGGCTTGAGCGAACCAAGCCTCCGCCATTTCAGAATCTCCTTGGTGAATGGCCTGTTCTCCACGGTCGGAATAGGCGGGTCAATTCCCTCCCTGAGAACCGTACTTGAGAGTTTCCTACCTCATACGGCTCGACAACCAACTCTTTTGTTTTGGTGTACCAGTTTTTGAACTTTAACCTACTTTCTTTAACTTTATATCTAATTGAATGTCTAATTGAATGAGATTTCTTATAGATATTCGGTTTTTCTTGGATTAAACAAAAGAGAGTAATTATATGAGTTTCAAACTTTCATTTTGATTTAATTAATATAATAAGTTTTATCTTTTCTCCTACCTTCAGAAAAAAAGGCATGTCCACTGTTATTAGATATTAGAATTTTCTGAAAGGTAACTATCCCGCTTTCATATAAAAATTTATATAGAATCTTTGAAAAAGACTTTTTTTCATACTTCATAAAAAAGAAAAAGACTTACTGTCTTTAGGATCTGATGCTACACCGCTGTTCAATACCTTAGGGGATCCACTCGATTACATAAGTAGATTCCTAAGATTTATCTCATATTATGATATAAATAAACAGCTCTTGTTGTATCGGTCCAAAACCTTTCCAATTGATCTTTACGGTGCTTCCTCTATCAATTAAATCTTTTTTTATCCATAGAAAAAGAAAGTATTTAGGCATATCTAGTCTTCACTTCATATTTCGATCTCTGAAGTTTATTTATTTGCTACAGCTGATAAAAAATCGTTTTAGACGATGCTTATGTAGAAAGCCCTTTTTTGTGTTTCTAGTATTTCATTGACTAGCGTTTGTTCTTTTTTTCTATAGTGGAGATAGTCGCACGTAATGACAGATCACAGCCATATTATTAAAAGCTTGTGGTAAAAAGGGGTTTCGTTCTAATGCCCGAAAATAATATTCTAAAGCTTTGGTATGTTCACCATTACTTGTGTGGATAAGGCCTATATTATAGAGTATATAACTTCGATCATAGGGGTCAATTTCTAGTCGCATAGCTTCATAATAATTCTGTAATGCTTCCGCATAATTTCCTTCAGATTGAGCCGACATCCGTTACGGTCGTCATTAATTCTCCGTTTCAGAACCGTATGTGAGATTTTCATCTCATACGGCTCCTCCTTTAGGTGCATAATGAAAATAATATATGGAAAAATTTGCTGTCATTATGAACTAAGCGGGGCTAATGTTTTTACAAGAAATCCCTAGCCAACCTTCTTGCAAAAGATCTTTTCTTACTACCAAGTGGGTTCATGCTAGATAAAAATAAAAAAGGAAACTCTAAAAATTTCTTTGTTCTCAACGCCCCTAAATTTCCAGGAATTAGTCACTTCAACAGTCTTCAATGGTTATACGGATATCCAAAGTACGAACGAGATGGATGTTTATTGTTCCAACCATTTTAATTAGTCCCAATCCCAAAGAAAAAGAAGAAAGAAAAGGAATCATTTTGAAGAAAGTTTTCGTGTTGTTGATTTCTCGGCGTAGTGCTTCTTCCCCTATGCCTCCTATTCGTATATTGTATTAGTGTAGTAGGATTGATCTGTAATACGGGAACCATAGGTAAAACCTTTTGCTCAATACTAGAATTCACAATTGAAGCATATAAGGCTGCATTAATCGTGGATACATGACAGAAGGGATTGCTTTTTTTATATTATAAACTTCACCTTCAAAAGCGTAGATTTTTTTTCAATACTCGTTTTTCTTTCTATTCCAAATCGGCGAGAAAGAAAAAAATAATGATAATCAAATCGCACCATCTCTGTAATAAGTAAATGCCTCTTTTTCTCCGGACGTTGTCGGAATGACTCGTAATAAGATATCGGCTACAATTGTAAAGGTTTTATCAATAAAATTTCCATTTATACGCGATCTTGGCATAGGTAGTAATCCATTCTATAACTCTTTTTATTTCCTTTACCTTTTCTTTTGTGAGAAAATTTTCTCACAAACAAAGGAATTGTATAGTACGAACTAACATAAAAGCGGACTCGTTAAAATAAAAAAACCTTCTATCTACTTCCAATTTTTTCCGGTCAAAAAAGGTATCTATTAACCATAATCTAAAAAAACGATGAATAACTCGCTATTCACCCAGGTACTCAGTCATAATCCTGATGTCGGAGAGATGGCCGAGTGGTTGAAGGCGTAACATTGGAACTGTTATGTAGACTTTTGTTTACCGAGGGTTCGAATCCCTCTCTTTCCGTACTTTCAACTAATTCACCAATCTTACGTGATTGACCACAATGTATCAAATCAAATAAAAAAGAATAGATATAAAATCTACCTTTTTTTTATTTTGAAATAGATTATCTATTCCTAATTTCTTTGATATGGAAAATGCTGGGAAGAGCAAACAAGGGATCCAAACCTCCCTACCAATCTATGATACATGAATAGGAAAAATATTCCCCGACAAAATCCCTTACCTTGTGCCTTTTTAATCAAAAAAGAGGGCAAAGGGTAGTTGTCCGAACTCTTGTTTTTAGTTATTTTTTTTTACTTAAGTTAGGTTTATTAAGTCTGTCGAGAGTAATATTCTACGACAAGCAATTCATTTATTTTCAAACCGACGCATTTCCTATCTATTATTTGATTGACTAAGCCTTCATATTGGAATGTGTGAAGAGTCAGATGGGTTGGCAACTCCTCAGGGGCAGATGAATCAAGAAGATTTTGAACCAAAGTTCTAGAATTTTTTTTATCCTTCACTGTAATAATATCTCGGGGTTTGCAGCGATAACTTGGTATATCAACTATACGACCATTAACGAAAATATGTCCGTGGTTAACTAATTGGCGCGCTTGAGGAATAGTCAAAGCCATACCCAATCGAAAAAGGATGTTATCCAAACGCATTTCAAGTAATTGTAGTAAAACTTGACCTGTTGACCCTTTGGCTTTTCCGGCGATACGAACATATTTAAGTAATTGGCGTTCTGTAAGACCATAATGAAAACGCAATTTTTGTTTTTCTTCTAAACGAATACGATATTGAGATTTTTTTCCGGAGCGTGATTGGTTTCTAAGATCGCTTCCTGCCTTAGGCCTTTTACTAGTTAGTCCCGGTAAAGCCCCCAGACGGCGTATTTTTTTAAAACGAGGCCCTCGGTAACGTGACATAAAGACTCCTTTTTTTATTGAAATTGTACAAAACTAAACAAAATTAAAACTGAACTAAATGATAATGATAAATGACGTGAAATCCACTCCAATAAACTATTGGAATACAAAGAGTAAGAAGATATATTCTCTCAATATACAGATTTTTTTTATTGTATATACAATATATATAAATCAAATAAATCAACAAAAAATTCCTTTATTTTCTTTATTTATTTTGCAACGATCTAACCCCTTTACCCAATATATATTCCTATATGGAAGTTTATATAACATAATATAAATGGAGTGGTAACTCTTGGAAAAAGGTGAAAGAAGTCTTTTCAATCTTCTTTGATTTTGAAAGTACATTAAAAATAATGTAAAAACCCAAAAAATATGGAAAAGCCGGCTATCGGAATCGAACCGATGACCATCGCATTACAAATGCGATGCTCTAACCTCTGAGCTAAGCGGGCTCAAATAAAATAGCGCATGCATACAAATTCACTAAACTACTAGATCATATCAATTAACTATTCTATTCATATTTTTCCTTATCTATTTAGAATTAATCATATTCTATATATTCTAGAATAGAATATAGCTCAAATAAATAGTGACTATCATTAAATAAATAAAACATAACCTTAATTAATTAATAGAATATAGCAATATATCTACTTTATAATTTTGATTTCATTAGTTTCTAAATAAGAAAATCTTAATTAGATCAGAAATCTTTTTTTTAAGTTAAATGATATCTAATTTGAAATTCTGATTTTTTTTTGTTCTAACCTCATGCATTATTATTATTTTATACTTTTTTTCTTTTTATTTTATTTCTAATATTATAGAATTATTAGAATTAATATTCGCAATGAATATTCAAATAGAATTTTTTAGAATTATTCGAATTTCAAATCCACGAAGTAGACTTATAATCTTTTTCCATTGCACATTGTAGAATTCTAAGTTTCAATAATAATCATAAATTTCTTTTCATGGAAGTTAAAAAAAAAAAAAAAGAATCGACCGTTCGACTATTTCTTAAAATTTAAGACAAAGATGAGAAAAGGAAGAACATATATATGTTATGTAATATATAACCATATTGAATTGCAAATACAAAAATGATAGAATCTTTGTTGATTAGACTAAATCAATATGGATAGGGCTAAAACAAAATGAAAGAAGATACCAAAGAAATAAAATAAGTATCTATATGTAATGAATTCCAAGGTTTCGGCATAAGAAAAAATGGAAAGACATCATAATGAGATCCTAATCTCAAAGCAAAAAAGGGGATATGGCGGAATTGGTAGACGCTACGGACTTAATTGGCTTGAGCCTTGGTATGGAAACCTACTAAGTGAGAACTTTCAAATTCAGAGAAACCCTGGAATTAACAATGGGCAATCCTGAGCCAAATCCTGGGTTACGCGAACAAACCAGAGTTTAGAAAGCGAGAAAAAAGGGATAGGTGCAGAGACTCAATGGAAGCTGTTCTAACAAATGGAGTTCACTACCTTGTGTTGATCAAATGATTCACTTCATAGTCTGATAGATCCTTGGTGGAACTTATTAATCGGACGAGAATAAAGATAGAGTCCCATTCTACATGTCAATACTGACAACAATGAAATTTATAGTAAGATGAAAATCCGTTGACTTTTAAAATCGTGAGGGTTCAAGTCCCTCTATCCCCAACTCTACTCCCCCAAAAAGTCTGTTTGATACCTTACCTTTTTTTTGAGTTATTCAAGAATTCATTATCTTTTTTCATTCATCCTACGCTTTTACAAACTATAATTTCTTTTCTTATTATATACAAGTTTTGTGGGATATATCATACACGTACAAATGA